ACACGATTTAAATAATGGAAGATCCAATATTTCAAAATTGTATCTAGAATGACTGGAAAAGTGGAAACAAGACCAGATATAATTTGATCGTTATGAGCAAATCCAAAATCTTTGTAGACCGAACCAATCATTAGTTCCCACCCCCGGGGTGAGTGGAATCCGATACATAAATCAGTTAATAAAAGAATAGAAAAAGCCTTTATTGTGTCGCTTAAGTTATAGAGGAATTCCTGAACCCAAGAATTCAGAATGACAAGTTCTTCATTACCCAGAATAGAATAACCACTTAGAATAGCAAAACAGATTATATTTGTCGAGAAATCCAAAATGATATGGATATGATCTTCGTTGTGCATTTTGACCAATTGCATCGTCTCTTTGTGGATTCCTATACGAAGCTTTTGTATCTGTGTCTCCGGGTACTCTTTTATCATTTCATCCAACAGGAATAGTTGTTCTAATTCTATGAATCTTTCTAGAACGTTCTTTTCTTGAATATCATTCAAAAAAGTTTCGGATTGTCCGGTATTCCACCAATTAGTAACCCAAGGTTCCAGACTTTTATTAAATGAGAGAGAGATCCACCAGGGCAAAAAGACTATAGATGCAAGATACGGGAGGGGAGTCAATGCTTTCTTTTTTGACACTTTTCATCTGTGAATTGTTAATGAACCCGCTTCATTCGCCGACTCTATCTGATCCGATATTTCTATGAAGCATGAGTTCTATAACAAGGTATGGAACCTATGGATCTATTCCTTTTTTTTTTGAATTGTTTAGTCCTTGGATCTAGAAAGAATATAGAAATAGAAATAGAATAAGGGCCCGTTTCGAATGAAGAAATAATCAAATACTTTTCCCAGATATCTCAGTTGGTCAAATTCGAACCAATTCTATCTTCATTTGTTCTTTCGATGAATGCCCAAAAGAACCGCTTGAAATAATGAATATTATTTTGATTTCGAGACGAAAGAACTCCCCTCAATTATTTTTTCGAAATTTTCACTGGCTACCCACGACCCAGGAATAATTGAGGGGATATTTCTGAAAAATATTAATGATGAAATCCGAAATAGGTGACAAAACAAGAGAGAAATTGGATAGTTATGAGAGATCTAAACGTTTGGTTATCCAGGAGCTAAAGAAAGGATCAAAAAAGAAACATCGATTGACAAAAGAAAGATAATTAACGAGATATGATACATCTGTATCTAATGTATTAATCCAAAGTATTGGTCCTAAAAAGAGAAATTATGTATTCCGAAATGCTCTGATATGTGTGATGAATACATACTTATTAGACTTGTTACTAGTAGAATTGAGTTCTATATGCAGAAAAAGGAGTTTTGGTCGATCAAAATTGCTTCTTATTATGGTTGTTCCGTATACGTCCGCCTGCTTTATTCTATGGGCCACAGAAGGATTACCAACGGAACGGGGGAAATAGAATCTAACATGTTTTGCTCGAATGAACGTTCCGAAGAAGCTTCAGTTATATTTAAAAGGGGGTTCCTGGGTCCCTTCCCTCATGCTGAGAAAGCATTCATTCCCTTCATTTCAAAATACTTCAATTGGCACGCGCAAGAAATAGGCCAATTCAGCAGCTTTTTGTTCAATTTCTCGTGGAGTAAAATTTTCGTCAGTACGGGTCAAGGGAATGGCGCCCTGGCCTCTGATTTCCATATAAAGGACACGTCGAGGATAAAGACCCTCTTTAACTTCCATTCTGATCGATTGAATCTCTCTCATAAGGAATCGAAGGAAGATGCGACGATTTATTCCAGGAAATCCCCAACGAAAAATACACACTATTCCTTCTTTTCTATCGAATCGATCATAACCGCTACCTACATTCCACGAAATTGTGCACCACAAATAGGAACTAATGAACAGACCTGCGATCCCATAGAAAGACATCACGATTCCTTGGGGAAAAAAAATGATTTGCTGAGACGGGAATAAAGATATCAGATTCCTACCAAGATAACTGGAAGTTCCAACCAATAAGAATCCTAGTGAACCTAAAAAAAGGATACAGGCCCAGCAGAAATTACTTGTTTTTCGAGACCCCGTTATAAGTTCTATCCATATACGTTCTGATCGATAGTTCATACTAGATCCAGTTGCATCCTATTGGAATTGAGAGAAGAGAATAAGCCAAATGAATTTGATTTTACTTTTTTTATTTTGCTCCCGAAGTAACTCTCATCAACTAGCACTATTATGACGCGAACTATTAGGAGTAATTCATCGAATTGGTTAGATATAAAATAATAACATCCCCTTCGTATAATACCACCACTATGTATATCTACATAATATAGATACGTTAACTTTCTATTTCAGATATCCGCTCTGATCCATTTTAAAACAGCTATCCCCCCATATACATGCATTTATCCATATATAATGTATCCGCATGTATAATCACTTTTTTATTTGTGCCCGGGGGGAGCCACATGTCGTATCATATTCCACTAAATGGATATCCCTATTATGATCCAAGTCCAAGTGTTGAAATAAATTGATGAAATTTTGTCCTATCAGGTCTAAACAATCTTGTTTTTTTGAACATGAAGAGATAAAGAAGCCATTGCAATTGCTGGAAACACTAAGCCCACTAAAGGCACAAAAATAGAGGGTAAATTGAAATCTGTCATAGAATGGGTGCCTCGATTTAATATTTGTACCTGTTATAAAGATATCTTATCTTATGATAAGTATATCTATTATAAGTATTATTAAGTATATAATAAGTGCAAGGAATGTAGAGCTAAATAAGTGTATCTATTCACCTTTCTATATCTATTCACCTTTCTACAAGAAATAGATGGATGATAATCCGCTTTATTATTCTTGTTCTACCGCCCTTATCTTCTAATAAAGAGTTTCTTACGAGTTTCCTAAGGATTTGTTAGAATCCGATCCAACAGGAATTCATAGTCAAAAGTGTAGGTCCTCGGGAGATATAAAAATATGCAACACTTCCCTTATAGATTTGAATTATTCTATATATATTAATACGACATATATTAATATGAAAGAAGGGAACATGAAATTCTTTTGATTTTTTTTCCCAATTCCATTCCGCGGAAGGAAGAATTCACTCTTTTCCTCCTGATAGGGGGTTCCTGATTACTAATCATGAATAGGGGTAGGATAAAAAATCTGCATCAAAAAAAGTAATTATCCGAAACTTCCTATAGAACTTATGTTACCAAAGAAAACTCCACTCTTCTTATTTTGACTTTGATTCCGATGAACTAAAGTTCGCTACAAATAACTGAGCCTAGCGCTCTACTTGAATTTTGATTCAAGGGAAAGAAACCGTGTAGCTGAAATAATTCACTCAGAACACCTTTTAAAGGATTACGTGGTACGATTGGATCAAATAAGCCCTTATGGAATAAATACTCAGCTGCTTGTGAACCGTCAGGTACTGTCTTATTCAATGTTTGTTCAATTACTCTTTTCCCCGCAAATGCAATGTAGGCATTGGGTTCAGCAATAATAATATCTCCCAACATACCAAAACTGGCCGTTACTCCGCCGGTTGTAGGAGATGTAAGGATTGATACATAGAATAATTTTTTATTGAATTGATAATCATATAAAGCGGAAGATATTTTAGCCATTTGCATCAAACTCAAACTTCCTTCTTGCATGCGTGCTCCTCCAGAAGCACACACCATAATAACAGGTAGAGATCTATTAGCAGCATATTCGATCAACCGGGTAATTTTCTCGCCTACTACGGATCCCATACTACCCCCCATGAACTGAAAATCCATAACCCCAATGGCTATGGGAATCCCATTTAGTTGACCTATGCCTGTTTGAACAGCCTCAGTTAAACCTGTCTTTCTTTGATACGAATTGATACGATCTCTATAAGGTTCCTCTTCCGAGTGAAATTCAATGGGGTCAATAGAGACCATGTCTTCGTCCATAGGATCCCAAGTGCCCGAATCAACCGAAAGTTCGATTCTATCTGAACTACCCATTTTCAAATGATATCCACATTGTTCACAAATATTCATTTTTGACCTAAAAAATTTCTTATAATTTAATCCATAACAATTTTCGCATTGAACCCATAAATGTCTGTATTTTTTATTTCCATCGAAATCATTAGATCTTCCTCTTATATTGAAATCACTGCCATTACCGCCAGTTCTTATACTAGAACTCCCCCTGTCACTATCACTTACACTTTCACCACTACAAATGTAACTATAAATATAACTGTAAATGTGATTGTCGCTACCACTCGAAATGTACTTATCAATACTGATTTCAGAACGAAGATAACTATCAATGCAACTATTAATGTGATTATTCCAACTATACGTAGTATCATACATATAATGATCATAGTAGCGATTGTCACTCTTAGACCCGCTATTCAGATAACTAGAAAAAGCAGTTTCTAGTTCACTCAGAAAAGAACTATCATTGTCAATCTCAAAAACCCGATTTTCAATATCAAAATATACGGAATAACTGTTACCAGTACTATCCCTAACTAAAAAAGTGTCATCAGAGATGAAACTCCAAATGTCCCTGACACCGAAAAAATGATCAACATTACTGCAACTATGACTTTCGCGCCAACCATGATTATGATTGTTTTTATTCGTATCATTTAGAATGGGATCTTCACTTCCACTGGTATTTCCAACAGGACGACCAAGACTGTCCATTGATTTACCTAGCCCACACCTGTGTTCTAACTCCTCGTTAGACAACATTGAATTGAACCACCATTTTCCCATAGATCCTTCCTGCCCCCTATTTGAAAATACAATAAATGAATAGTCATTCGACGAAAAATCATTTTACTATTTCATTTCCTATCGGAATACGCATATAGATCCAATCACTAGGATTATTAACTAATAACGAGTAACTATTGAACGAAAGAGATGATTTTGTGGGAATCGGGAGTATCAATTCACTATATATGATGGAACCTTTTCTTCAATTATTATAAATAGAAG